ATTTTAAGACTTTAATTGAATTGATTGCAACGAAATCTTTCATAAGCGGATTTCGGGTTAGCAACTTATCTTCGATTTTTTTCTCGTTCCTTTCTTCTTCGGTTCGGATCGAAAATAGAGGAATTGCGTAAGTCCAAAGGAGGTTCATGGCCAAGGGTAAAGATGTCAGAGGGGTAGTTATTTTGCAATGTACCAATTGCGCCCAAAAGAATTTCAAGAAAGAATCGCGGGGCACTTCCAGATATATTACTCAAAAGAATCGACACAATACACCTAGTCGATTGGAATTGAGAAAATTCTGTCCTTATTGTTACAAGCATACGATTCATGGGGAGATAAAGAACTAGATTGAACGGAGGGAGCGGAACGCGTGTACCGCCCTTCTATTCCACGGAATAAGAATAAATTCTATTCTATAAATAAACAAATTAAGTCCTATTTCGGTCGGATCCGAAATGCACGAATAAAGAGGAGTTTAGAAATAAGGAATTAACCATGGATAAAACCAAGCGATTCTTTCATAAATCTCAACGGGGTTTTCATAAATCCCAACGGGGTTTTCATAAATCCCAACGGGGTTTTCATAAATCCCAACGGGGTTTTCATAAACCCCAGCGGGATTTTCGTAGGCGTTTGCCCCCAACTAGACCGGGGGATCTATTTGATTATAGAAACATGAGTTCAATTGGTCAATTTATTAGTGACCGGGGAAAAATATTATCTCGACGAGCGACTAAATTGACCTTGAAACAACAACGAGCAATGGCTCTTGCTATAAAACAAGCTCGTATTTTATCTTCATTACCTTTTCTTACTAATGAGAAACTACTTGCGAAATTCAAGTCGAAAATCAGAAAGAAATATGTCCGCAGAAGAGGAAAGAAATATGCCCCGAAGGGAGAAAAGCAATATGTTCCGAAGGGAGAAAATAAATTTGTCCCGAACCCGAAGGGAGACGGCTCTGGGAAAGAAAAGCAATATGTCCGCGGAAGAGGAAAGCAATATGTCCCGAAGGAAGAAAAGCAATATGTCCCGAAGGAAGAAAAGCAATATGTTCCGAAGGAAGAAAAGCAATATGTTCCGAAGGAAGAAAAGCAATATGTCCGCGGAAGAGGAAAGCAATATGTTCCGAAGGAAGAAAAGCAATATGTTCCGAAGGAAGAAAAGCAATATGTCCCGAAGGAAGAAAAGCAATATGTCCGCGGAAGAGGAAAGCAATATGTTCCGAAGGAAGAAAAGCAATATGTTCCGAAGGAAGAAAAGCAATATGTCCCGAAGGGAGAAAAAAAAAATGCTCCGAAGGAAGAAAAGCAATATGTCCCGAAGGGTGAAATTAAAGAAAATAACGAGGATCCATATGGTTCTAGGGGCGAAAAGAAATAGGCTTACTCCTCAACCGTATCAAAAGAATTTTCATTGGAGGTTAAAATCAGATTGATATTTTATTCGAAAGGATGAAGAGATTTAATTGTTGCGGTGTACATAGAATAAAAAAGAATGAGATGAAGAATCATTTTTCTTTTTTTTTTTTTTTTTGAATTTTTCTTTTTTTTTTTGAAACGTGTTCGTTCGTTCCTACTACTTCATTTCTGAATTTCATTTCTCGTCATATATATATTCATTTTTGCTCTACCTTCCCGGGGTCATTCTCCGGGAAACTCCGTTTAAATCATTCCGGCGAATTCGTTCCAATCTTCCTATTTGACGATCTCATTGGAAATCACGTAAAAACAATTCGTATTTGATATAGCCATTTGTGCAAGTATTTTACGATTAAGAAGCACCTGCCCCTTGTACAGATCGTGTATTAATCGCCTATAACTATGAGATGCGCCATTCTCGCGGGTTACTGCATTTATCCGAGTGATCCACAAACGTCGAAAATCTCTCTTTCTCCTGCCTCTATCCCGATGAGTAGAAATCAAAGCTCTCATTTTCTGTTGAGTAGTAGTTCGGGTAAGTCTTAAATGAGCCCCGCGAAAGGTTGATCCAAGTGAACGAGTTTTTTTTCGACGTCTGCGGGCTATATATCCCCGCGTAACTCTGGCCATTGAATCAAATGAAACTTTGACGAATAACTATTTGACGAATAACTAATTGATTTCATTTCTTTCAGTCATTCTTTTCTCCTCTCTTGTTTTACTAAAAACAAAACGGATTCTTCCGATGTATAAAATAAAAATTCCAATGGCTTTTGCTACGATGACCTTCCCAACCACGATTTTTTATTTCTTATGGGTGTTTATTTTACCTCAAAATAAGAAATTGTACCGATATTTGGTAGAAAATAAATAAGAAATAGGCATTAAACGGAAATGAATAAATAAATATTGGCTTCCATCGTTTCTATGGTTACTTCTTAAACGGTGAGGTCCTCTCTATACGCCGGAGCCTCTTCCTTCTTTTAATCAATGTTATTTGTAACTTGTACAGTTCACACTCTTTGGCTCTACCCACGAATTATCTAATAATAGGTCATTTCACAATGAGATCTATCCATACAGTGACGGCATTTAATTAAGAGGGTTGGCTAGGTAGCTGACCCTTTTAGTCCGTTCTTGCAAGAGTATGAGCATAATCTTTCTGCTTTTGAAATACCATTTTCCCCGCTTAATGGATAACCATTCGCTACCAATGGAGAGTTGCTTTTCATCTCAAATCGAGGTGATTGGATTTGCACCAATGGAAACCATAAATTCCATACACAATAGGGGTATATGATAGATCTTTCTTTTTCGATAGTGACTGAAGTTCTCATATTCTATCCAATTCATTGGTACTAGTTACTGCATTGATACTGGAAAAATCCCCTCGTTTGTTCTAGCTCGTGATCTGAACGAGTCGCACATACACCCTAGTACATGTTCCTCGGCGCTGAGGACATCCTCGAAGCGCTGGGGCTTTCGTGATATTTCTGATTGGCTGTCTTGTATTTCTAATAAGCTGTCTAATAGTTGGCATGTTGAATCCTATAAAGAATGGGCCGGTTTAGATCGATCCTAACCGGATGATTATGAATTAGGAAAGAAAAAGTATGAATAAAAAAGAAGAAGTTCCATTTCAGATTTATTTTACCGAGATGAGGAGATCAAATCATGATTCCTCGGATTTATGAATCTGAATATTGATCGAATTATGGTTACAATTATTAATCCAACCCTAATAATATAATAGGAATGATAATTCGAATTATCATTCCTATTATTCCACCGATCCTACCTATTATAGGGTAGGGCCTCTACCGTTAATATAGTACCCTATGACTATGAGAGTCACAAACTGAAACAAGAATTTCATAGTGTTTTCCTCCCTAGGAAATAAAAAAAATATAAGAGCTTTTATTACGTTATATACTTATATACGTAAATTCTTTATATCTGTCAACTCTTTTTTTTGTAACAAACGTTACGTTATAATTGTTTCTCTATTCTGTCGATTTCTTTACATTTCTTAGAAGAGAAAATTATGCTGAAAGTGCGCGCCGGAATAGACACTCTATCTCTATTCCTATAAGATCAACAATGCCATGATCTTGTGCTTCTTCTGCGGACATAAAAACATCCCTTTCCATGTCGAATATTACAGCCCATATAGGAGCGCCCGTTCTTTCTGCAAAAATTCTTATGATGTCGTTATACATTTCCAGAAATTCTACCATTTCCAGGATAATGTCGTAGCCAAAATCGTCGTCATCGTCGTCTTCGTCTTCTTCCTCCAAATAAGCACAGAGAGGCTGGTGTATCATAACCCTGATGATATAACATAATAAACGCTTCCTCTATCTCGACCTTCGCATCATCGGGCAAAGTGAAAGGAATAAAGAATAACAAAAAGAAAAAGATCGAATTGAACAACCGTACAGGCATCTTTTGTGCAGTGCATACGGCTTTACAATGGAATTTCTTTTTCCATCGAAGAAAGAGACAAATAAAACCCATCAGACCCAGCCAGACCGTTGAATGACATTTACCATCCTTCCTTTTCTTTTGTATTTGTAGGAGTTCAAAAAATACTATGATAGTTCCGTTGCTTTCTATGTTTATCTCGTCTGAGACTCAACAATCCCAAAGTTTCTTTCTGACCCAGGAAAAAATGATCTTTTTTTTTTTCATTTTCATATCCTTTCATAACATAAATATCGGGAAAAGACTTCTTTCTAATGTTGAAAAAAGGTAAGGTTTGTGACGCTGAAACGGACCCCCGATGCATAAGATTAAATAAGAAATACCTTTTGTCTGTTCCATACTACTATCTCAATTCATAACCTCGTGTTGAAAAAGTTTACTAATATCTAAATCGAAGTGCCATGCTATTATTACTTATTCTTTTTATTTATTTATTCAAATTCCATATAGCGAAGGCATAATTTTCTCCTTCTCGAAAATCAAAAATTCATTGGCGCCAAGCGTAAGGGAGTGCTACACGTTGGGTAATTTCTCCTCCGACCAGGATGAGAGCCCCTATTGAAGCAGCCATTCCCATGCCTATTGTATGCACAATAGGGTTCACCCATTGCATAGTGTCAAAAACAAGCACTCCTGGGATTATGAATCCGCCGGGAGAGTTTATAAACAAAAAAATATCCCAGGTTGGATCCGCTATGCCGAGAAATATCATGAGACCGGCAATCAGATTCGCGAGCTCATCATCAACCTCGTCTCCTAAAAAAAGTAATCTTTCCCAATAAAGTCGGTTGATTAGGACAAAATTGCATCCTTTAGGAACCGTACGCGCACCTTTGAATACATACGGTTCAAAAAATCCAAATTTTGAAAAAAAAAAGAATCAACGTGTCGATTCTAGCCCTTTTTCTTTTTTTGTAGCAGATTTTTTCCTAACTAAGGGGCCTTTTTCTTCTATTTTTCAAGAAACATGAGTTTTGGCTTACTTCCCCAGAATTCGTTGAGCTTATCGAACTAACCTCTCATTGATGTATTGTTTCATCGAGATCCAAATCACAATGTCATTTTCTTGTTCCTGAATAGGCCTCTTCTACTTTTTGATTTTTAGGTTTATGCTCTACTCCGGGTAAAGATCCGCCCGAATTCTATTTGCACATATAGGACAAAGAATCTTAGTACCACTTTTCCTTTTTTCTTTTCAATTCGTTTTATTTTATGCCTTCCGCCCAATATTTGATGTATTCATCGTATTACTCCATTGTCTGGCAGTATGAGATCGCTCGTGTGGCATTAAGGAAATCATTTATGATACGGGGGTAATCATACATAGATTACCCGTTTGGTTTTTTCGAAACGGAGCCTGTATACTTCATTTTATTGGTCCAGGCCAACCATAAATTCTTATAAAAGATACCCCCTAGCAAATTGACCTAATTGCACTTCACGCTACGAATTATTGATGATTCAATCAATCTTTCTTGGGCGAAACGGAGGATATCTCGATCGGGGGAGAGGACGGGGAAATCCCATATGACCTAATATGTCTGACAAGTCGCACTATAGGTCGAGCCAACTTGCTTCTTCGTCTCCAGGAAGACGAAAGGGTATTTTTGGAACACCAACGGGCATCAAATTAAAGAAAGAGAGATTAAGTACCAGAAATCGCTTTGATGTGGAAACGTAAAACGCGCTTATTGTCTTCATAATATTGTTACCTTTTATCGGATTTTAGCCATAGATTGTAAGGTTCACGGGGGAAGAGGGAATGAATAAAGAAAAATTCTGACGAACGGATCGTTTGAATGATGAACAAGTATCTATGCATTCACTCATAAAAAACGAGACCAACCCCCATTGCATTGCGTATGGATACTTATTGGGTATAGAATAGGTCTGCTTTTCTTTGTTCCTACGAACAGAATTGTTCAATTATTACCAACATAACAGAATAAATATTCACCCTTGCTTCGGGATAATCCACTAAAAGGGCGAGGTCCATAGCATAGTCTTTTCCAATGCAATAAAGCTACATAGTGTCTATTTTTCTTTAAAAAAGGGGGTATTTCCATGGGTTTGCCTTGGTATCGTGTTCATACCGTCGTATTGAACGATCCCGGTCGGTTGCTTTCTGTCCATATAATGCATACAGCTCTAGTTTCTGGTTGGGCCGGTTCGATGGCTCTATACGAATTAGCTGTTTTTGATCCCTCTGACCCCGTTCTTGATCCAATGTGGAGACAAGGCATGTTCGTTATCCCCTTCATGACTCGTTTAGGAATAAACAATTCATGGGGTGGTTGGAGTATTACAGGAGGAACGATAACGAATCCGGGTATTTGGAGTTACGAGGGTGTGGCCGGGGCACATATTGTGTTTTCCGGCTTGTGCTTCTTAGCAGCTATCTGGCATTGGGTGTATTGGGACCTAGAAATATTTTGTGATGAACGTACAGGAAAACCCTCTTTGGATTTGCCTAAGATCTTTGGAATTCATTTATTTCTCTCGGGGGTGGCTTGCTTTGGGTTTGGCGCTTTTCATGTAACAGGCTTGTATGGCCCTGGAATATGGGTGTCCGATCCTTATGGCCTAACCGGAAAAGTACAATTCGTAAATCCAGCGTGGGGCGCGGAAGGTTTTGATCCTTTTGTTCCGGGAGGAATAGCCTCTCATCATATTGCAGCGGGGACATTGGGCATATTAGCGGGCCTATTCCATCTTAGTGTCCGCCCTCCCCAACGTCTATACAAAGGATTACGTATGGGCAATATTGAAACTGTACTTTCCAGCAGTATCGCCGCTGTCTTTTTTGCAGCTTTCGTTGTTGCTGGAACTATGTGGTATGGTTCAGCAACTACCCCCATTGAATTATTTGGTCCCACTCGTTATCAGTGGGATCAGGGATACTTCCAGCAAGAAATATATCGAAGGGTTAGCGCCGGGCTAGCCGAAAATCTGAGTTTGTCGGAAGCTTGGTCTAAAATTCCCGAAAAATTAGCCTTTTATGATTACATTGGTAATAATCCGGCGAAAGGGGGATTATTCAGAGCGGGCTCAATGGACAACGGAGATGGAATAGCCGTTGGATGGTTAGGACACCCCATCTTTAGAGATAAAGAAGGACACGAGCTTTTTGTACGTCGTATGCCTACTTTTTTTGAAACATTTCCAGTAGTTTTGGTAGACGGAGATGGAATTGTAAGAGCCGATGTGCCTTTTAGAAGGGCAGAGTCGAAGTATAGTGTCGAACAGGTAGGTGTAACTGTTGAGTTCTATGGTGGCGAACTCAATGGAGTCAGTTATAGCGATGCTGCTACTGTGAAAAAATATGCTAGACGTGCTCAATTGGGTGAAATTTTTGAATTAGACCGTGCTACTTTGAAATCCGATGGTGTTTTTCGTAGCAGTCCAAGGGGTTGGTTCACTTTTGGACATGCGACGTTTGCTTTGCTCTTCTTTTTCGGACACATTTGGCATGGCGCTAGAACTTTGTTCAGAGATGTTTTTGCTGGTATTGATCCGGATTTGGATGCTCAAGTGGAATTTGGGGCATTCCAAAAACTTGGAGATCCAACTACAAGGAGACAAGTAATCTGATACA